ACTTATACACCATAAACTCTTGATCTAACCTATCAATCAATGATAAAAAACTTCAGGAGAAACTCTCTCTACCCTAATAGGCATAAAAGAATGATTAACCCCACAAATCTCCCTACACTGACCAAACACTACACCTGACATTGTCAAATGAATACCCAATTGATTAATCCGACCAGGAATAGCATCAGCCTTAACACCAAGAGAAGGAAGCGCTCAAGCATGAATTACATCAGCAGATCTCACCAGCACACGACTATCAACACCGTAAGGTAACACACATCGATTATCAACCTCTAACAGACGATAACCCCCATCACTCATCTCCAAACCTCTTACCATATAAGAATCAAAACTAACAATATCCCTACTATCCCCATACTCATATTCCCAATATCACTGATGCCCAATAGCCTTTATTCTAACCATAGGCCCACCCACTTCATCTAACAAATACAACAATCGAACAGAAGGAATAGCCAAAGTCAACAACAATAACCCTGGAATCATAGTTCAAGCAGCCTCAAGTGCCTGCGCTTCCACAATAAACCGAGAGGACAATCTACTCTTTAATAAACACACTATTATATACCCAACAAAGGACGAAACTAATACAAGAACAAACATAACATGATCATGAAAAAAAGTGAGTTCAGAACTCAAACCACTATAACTATCTTGAAACCCTAATTGACCCCAGAAGCTCATTTTTTACTTTTTAAATTTATTGTCCCTATATTTCCCACTCCAATGAGCCCTCACGCCACTCATGAATTACTCCACCAAACAGCAAAACTAAAAAAACCAACAAAGCCAAATAACTCCTAACTCACACTCAAGAACCACCTACTACTATTACAACAGGAAAAAGTAAAACAATCTCTACATCAAACACCACAAAAATTACGGCCAACAAAAAAAATCGTAAAGAAAAAGGTACACGAGAAGACCCCATAGGGTCAAAACCACACTCAAAAGGGCTAGTTTTTTCTCGACCAATACAAAAAGATATCCCAAGAAATAACCCAATAAACAACAAAACAAAACCAAGCAAAATAGCTAATAAAACACTAAGAATCACTTTTTCCATATCACTCCTACGAGAGATTAACAAATGACAAAACTTACAACAAACCCACACCCCTTAACCACAGCACTAATAAGAGTAATAACCCTATTTATAGAACCACAACCTATCGTTTTTCCTTAAACTACTTATTACCCCCTCTCTCCCACTATAAAGTTTTTATTTATACACTTTCCCAAAAACGAGTATAAATAAATACTCCGCTAAGAGTAGTTCTATACTTTAACAAAAAGGCTTGACTTGCATTCAACTATTGAGATATCACTCTAGAACTACATAAAACCGTATCACAAAGGACCTCGGAGAATATTTGCCTTGAAATCAAAGAGAAAGTGTTCGACTCACTTATCCTTTTCCGAAAGGTAGCCGAGCTAATATGTGGCTTCTAACCGCATAAAGAGAGGTTTAACTCCTTCCACCTTTCTGCCCCAAGCCAATTAAGTGTTCCCTGGCACATTGACTTTTCACGTCAAAAGAGCACAAAGTGCACTTGGCTACTCAAATTTCCCTAAACGAGTAATGCTTAAACAAAAACTACTAAACCTACCACTCTTAAATCTACTTCTCCTTATCACCATCCTTTGCTTAGCTTTAAACACCCCTTCATTATCTTTCTCAAACGAATTAGAAATTGAAAACCAAGTCTTATGTTCGATAGACCTAAACAATCCCCCATTACAACCAAATCCTAACCCGGAGGACCACTCAATTGTCATTAGTCCCGCCAATACAGACCTAACCAAGCTGCACCAAACATCAAACAACTAGATTGTAACAACTCACACAATACAAATGAAATCGCCCAACAAACTTTTGTTCATACTCCTAATGGTTACAAGCACCTGCATAGTAGCATCTTCATCCAACTGACTAATAACATGAATGGGCTTAGAAATCAATATACTTGGCTACATCCCACTTATATTCATAAAAGAAAATACAAGAGAATCAGAAGCAGCAGTAAAATACCTAGTCCCTCAATCACTTGGATCAACAATTTTTATTGCCTCAGCGATTATTTCAGCCTACTTTAATAGTCTACAAACCCTCACCCTAATCGCACTATGTTTAAAACTAGGTGTCGCACCCTTTCATTTCTGATTTCCCCCAGTTATAGCAAGTCTCCAACTTTTACCAGCCTTCATCCTCTTAACTTGACAAAAAATTGCCCCAATCCTAGCTATTAGCTCGTTCTCTTCACTATTAGTAAAAACCCTTATACCTATCGCAATAATTAGGGCTCTATGGGGAGGCATTGGTGGACTAAATCAAACCGATATTCGATCTCTACTCACATATTCCTCAATTGGACATACCGGGTGAATACTAGCAAGCATTAATAGAAACTACATCATTCTCACTGCTTATTTGACCGCCTACATTTTAATTAACAGCTCAATTTTTACTTTTTTAATCAAAGAGCACACAAAATCCTACAAACAACTTTTTTCATCAAGAGAATCCCAAAAAATTTTTATCTTAGCTGTTAGAATTCTCTCTCTTGGGGGATTACCACCCCTTGTAGGCTTCGTTATAAAACTTCTAGTCCTAATATTCACAGAGGCAAAAATAATCATCATTTTTGGCTTAATCGGAGGAGCATTAATTAGACTATTCTACTATCTATCCCTAACCTTCTCAACACTTCTTAGGTTCAATAAAACACACTTAACCAAAACCCAAATAGTCTCAAAACAAACAATTTTGTTTTTATTATCCCAAATCCTCCCATTAACACTAATCCTCTTTCTCTTCTAAGTAGGGTAAGCTAAATCAAGCTGTTGGGCTCATAACCCAAAAATAGACACCCTCTTCCTACTACTTCTTAAAGAGATTTAAGTTAAGAAAACTGATAGCCTTCAAAGCTTTAAATGATTGAAAATCAATCTTTATTCCACAAGCAAGAAACCAACAGTATTATGGTTTCGACCCATAACAAGGTGTTCCACTCACACCCTTGCTTTAAATATTTCATTGACGTACAAAATTAGCTATACCAATTAAACTACATATGGCAGCCCACGCGCATTGTGCATAACGGACTTATCTTAATAAACCTTTAAAAGCTATCTTAGGATATAGCCCAAAGACATTCTAACACGAGTGTCTAACATCTTTTCACAACACCAATGTCCTATATTATGTTTTGTTAGGAAACTAAGCCATAGAAAATAAGTAAAAGGGGTGGCAAAAGATGGTGCCAGCAGTCGCGGTTATACCAATACCCCAAGTCAATTCCAACAAATCGGGGTAATTTTAACCCTTAAAGATCACAAGATTAATTTTTAATGTAAAAAATAAATTAAAACCAAACCCTAACCGATCTTAGCTTAATTATCCCAACAAACCATAACCTCAAAACTCGGATTAGATACCCGACTATTGTATGGCCCAACATAAAAAAGAATACTACGAGCGAAAGCTTAAACCTCAAACAATGTGGCGGTGCTTTATTCCTCATCAGGGGATCCTGTGGCTTAATTCGATAATCCACGAAGATCTTAGCTATTCTAGTACACACAGCTTGTGTATGGCCGTTTATGCTTGCTCAAAGAAGAGAAAGAAGGAAGCAACAGGACTTACTATCCAAAAATTCAGGTGACATACAGCCAATGAACAGCAGATCCATGGGATACAAATAAATATTTTTATCAAATTTAAAGTTTTAAACTTTAATGAAGGAGGACTTGAAAGTAAGGCTTGATTCTTATACAAAATAAGTCTGAACAAGAACTAAAGCGCGCACAAATCGCCCGTCACTCCGACAATAAAGTAGGATAAGTCGTAACATAGTAGGGGTAATGGAAATTGCCCCTATCACAATCCATGATGGCCGAGACATTAGGCATCGAGCTTTTAACTCGATCACAGTTATTAATAACTTCAGGATAGCCCTGAGAAGCTAATAAGCATTGGTCTTGTAAACCAAAGATAAGAAGACCCTCTCCAGGGCTAACATCACAGTAAAGTGGCCGAGAACAGGCAAAAGATTGTAGCTCTTTTTACGGATCATCCCCTTTACAAGCCTAACATACACACTTATTCTTAGAAAATAAAGAAAATCTTCACTGTTTATAGTATTTTATAAAAAATCTATCTTACACAAAAACCGCAAGGGTTAACACTTAGCATCTTAAAGAAATGATAACCCCGTGTCCCTTTTGCATCATGGAGAAGCAACAAAAACACAGTAAGCTGAGTTCCCGAATGGCTATGAGCTACTAATCCTTAAAAATCAATGTTTCATAATTGATAAAGTAACTTTTAGTAGAAGTAACAAGCCTTCCATATAGCCATATAGCTGGTTTTTCTTTAAAAGCATCAAAGTGCTGCCTTATAGCACAAATATTAATACTACTAATGCTATAAAGTTTAACCTACTGAGGATTAGCTCAGTAAGAAAGCTAAAAATACTTCATCATCTTAACCTTTTAAGTAGGCTTAAAAACAGCCATCCAACAACGTTCTAGTTATCAATCTCTTACCAATTAACATACATATACAACATTTTAAAATTAAAGAAATTTGGCATAAAACTCTACATGCTAATAAACAGGCATTCTATTAGTATTTAACGTAATCTATCCATCACAAACTTCAAAAAATTTGAATCACCATCATTTTACTCTCTAAACTATACAAAGCAAACTCGGCAAATAAATTCCTTGCCTGTTTACCAAAAACATCGTCTTTTGAATCTCTCAAATAAAAGATAATGCCTGCCCAGTGAAAATTTTAAACGGCCGCGTTAGCGTGAGCGTGCTAAGGTAGCGTAATAATTAGCCTTTTAATTGGAGGCCAGTGAATGGCAAGACTAGGAATATCTGTACTTTGTATACTAAAAAAACTTTTCTTCTAAGTGAAAAGACTTAGATAACTAAGGAAGACGAAAAGACCCCGCGGAACTTTACCTTTTCTCACACTTCTGTCTACAAACTTAAAAGTCTATAAGGTTTGATTGGGGCAATCTTGGAATCACTAAAGCTTCCAGTTTTCTATAAAACAATATCTAAAATTTACTAAAGACCAAAAAGTAGTTACCCCGGGGATAACAGCGTAATCCAACTCAAGAGTACACATCGAAAGTTGGGTTTGCGACCTCGATGTTGGCTTAAGGATATCCACATTAGTGCAACCGCTATGACAGGATAGTCTGTTCGACTATTACACCCTTACACGAGCTGAGTTAAGACCGGCGCAAGCTAGGTTGGTTTCTATCTCCTTTGTTTCCAAAAATCTTCTTGATTGTACGAAAGGACCCCAAAAGGTGCACTTAACACAAGCATTTATTAAGCTAATTTAATCATTATAGCGGGTTAGTATAAAAATACCACTGACTTAGGATCAGTAAATAAGTAATCACTTACCCCCTACCAATTTTGTCCCAAGGGAAGAAGCTACAAATATAGCAATTAGTTGTTACCTAATAGAAAGTGAGCGTTCACCTACCCTACCACAGAAAATAGTTTAAAAAAACAAAAACTTTGGGAGTTTTAGATTTAGTCACACTAATTTTCTGAATCAAACTTCCTATACGAAAAACTCACCCACTTGTTAAAATTTTAAACAACTCTTTGTATGACCTTCCAGCCCCGGTTAATCTATCAGTGTGATGAAACTTCGGATCCTTACTAGGCTTATGCTTAGTTACGCAAATTATTACAGGACTTTTTCTTGCCATACACTATACCCCAAACGTCGACCTTGCCTTTTATTCCGTCTCTCATATCTCACGAGACGTAAATTATGGTTGACTAATACGAACCATACACGCAAACAGTGCCTCATTTTTCTTTGTATGCCTTTATCTCCACACAGGTCGCGGGATGTACTACGGATCTTATCTGGCCAAAGAAACCTGAAATATTGGCATTATTTTGCTCTTTCTTACTATAGCAACAGCCTTTTTAGGTTACGTACTTCCGTGAGGTCAAATATCCTTTTGAGGGGCTACTGTAATTACTAACCTGCTCTCGGCAATTCCTTATATTGGAAAAACCTTAGTCTATTGACTATGGGGAGGGTTTTCAGTTAGAAATGCAACCCTAAGACGATTCTTTGTTTTACACTTTGTCTTGCCCTTTGCCATCGCAGCCCTCGCTGCAATTCACCTACTATTCCTACACGAGACCGGGTCTAACAACCCTCTTGGAGTTTCATCTAACGTCAACTTAATTCCATTTCACACCTACTATACACTAAAGGATCTCACAGGGTTTATCTTTCTTTTAATGACATTAGCTTTTATTTGCTTATTTTTACCCAACCTCTTAACAGACCCGGAAAACTACATTCCGGCTAACCCACTAAGTACACCCGTGCACATTCAACCAGAGTGATACTTTTTGTTTGCTTATGCAATTTTGCGATCTATTCCCAACAAATTAGGCGGAGTTATTGCATTGTTAATATCGATCTTAGTCTTGATCTTTATTCCAATGTTACACTTCAATACTATACGCTCCAACATTTTTTATCCGATAAACCAGAGTCTCTTTTGATTATTTCTTGGAGTTTTTATTGTACTTACTTGAATTGGTAAACAACCAGTAGAAGACCCGTTTATCTGGATTGGTCAAACCTTTTCCACTTTATACTTTATATTTTTTTTACTATCTCCTATACTCTCAAAAATATGGGATTTTCTGTTATTCTCTCCAAGTAGGCAGCAATAGAAGGACAAATAGTTTAAACTTAAAACATAACACTGAAAATGTTAAAATGACGCAGTCTTTTTCCACTTCTATCATCAGATCAAAAAGAGTATTATATGTATATTCTAATGGGATTAGAAGTGTCACATACCAACTAAAAAAAGGATTAACGAAACTAAAAAAACACGAGTATAAACCAGCAATCTTCCACTTTGTACAAAATAAGACAAATTAACACCACCCCCTAACACCTCAAATATGCCTTGCCCCCCCAAAACTTCCATTCAACCTAAATCTAAATGCAAATGCATGAGTTTACCGCACTTTAAACCAACTCCTGCCAAAAACCTCCCAGAAATCAAAGTTATAAATCACATCCTTGAAAAAAATCGACTTAACCCACCGAAAAATCTTTTCTTAAAGGTTTTTATTGAAAAAAACCTAATAATTCCATAAAACAGACCAAAAAACGTAACAGCACCAATAACCATCTTCCCAAAAATACCAACTAACCTAAACCCATTTACACCCACCCAAACTCTCTGCAACAATCACCCGCCCATAATCGCACCAATTGACAAAATAGCAATAGAAGCTACCACATAACCGCTCTCAACTCCGCAGATGAATAAGCCCCCACTAAAATTTTGCCCAAATACTCCCATTAACAAGATTCGTAAACTATAAACCAAACTTAGCCCGGCCCCCGTCAGTATAACAAAAATCTCTAACCTACCATTGAGCCCCCTAAAAGTTCCCTCTAAAATAAGATCCTTAGAATAAAACCCACTCAGAAAGGGTATTCCGCACAAAGCAACACTTCTAAGCACCAAACACCTGCTGCTAAAAGGCAACAAGTAATTAAGACTTCCCAAAATTCGTCCATCCTGAGTATCTAAAGTAGAATGAATAATAGACCCAGCACATAAAAATAATAAAGCCTTAAACAAAGCGTGAGTAAGTAGATGGAAAACAGCAATAATAGGAAAACCAATTCCAACCGTAAACATTATGAGACCTAATTGACTTAAAGTTGACAAAGCAATAATCTTCTTTAAGTCAACCTCAAAACAAGCACTCAGACCAGCCATTAACAACGTTAATGCTCCAACTTTCCTTAAAAACCCCATTACCTCCTGAGTTTCAATTAAGGTTCTATAAAATCGAATGACTAAATAAACACCGGCCGTTACCAAAGTAGATGAATGTACCAAAGCAGAAACAGGTGTAGGAGCAGCTATTGCTGCTGGTAACCAAGCAGAAAATGGAATTTGAGCCCTTTTTGTTATGGCCCCCACTACCACCAAAAAACAAATTAACAACCCAAAGCTACCTCTTATACCGTAGCCAATACGTCACTCCCCTCAGTTGACTAAAAAACAGATACTTAAAATTAATAAAGCATCCCCAATACGATTGGCCAATACAGTTAACATTCCAGCAGCTAACGACTTTTTATTTTGGTAATAAATAACCAAAGCAAAAGACACAATGCCTAGACCATCTCACCCTAAAAGAATAGTAATTAACCTGGGAATAAAAATTAATAAGTTTATTGATCCCACAAAAGCCATAATCAGCAACATAAATCGCCGCATAAACACTTCCCCCTCTATGTACGACACCCTAAACAGAGACACAGAACCTGAAATTAAACAAACAAAGCAAGAAAAAATAACGCTAATATAATCAACAATAATGGGTAAGTTTCAGTCTATCCCGCATATACTAAAAAACTGTCATTCAATTATATATCTTTGTTCTACAAAACCAATGGCATAAACCCCAAATACCCACAAAAACAATGCAATAGAAAAAAGAAAAATAGAACATAACAAAGGGGCTCTTAGATTTTTTTTATTTTTCATCTGGTACATTAAGACAACCTTCCTTGAAAGTTACAAACCAACAAGTAACCTATTAAACTTATACCTCTAACTGGCAAACCTCTTCACCCTAACTTCTATCCCTATTAGTTATCTTGTAAAGCTACCTTTTCTCAACAAACTTCCCCCCCACTATCTTAAATCAAATTATTTTTTTTGGAAAAATTTATCTATAAATGAACAATTTTCAATCAGATTGAGATCTGCTTGAGAGCTGGTGAGCATGAAACACAAATGAATTTGAATCATTAGAAGGAATTAAAAATTCCGCCCTCAAAAACAAAGTCCTTGTCTTGTAGTATATATTTTATTACTGTAAACTGCAACTTTACCAAAACATTAGTCAAGACATCAACAGCAACAAGCATTACGCCGGAAGAACGGATTACTCTGATGAGGTAAATCATGGGTTTATTACCCTGATGCTTATCCCGAAATCCCAAAAAGTAGTATATGCATTACAGCTCGTTTACACCGAGCTAAAGGCTTCAAGCCCTTTTTGAAGCAAGGTGGCAGAAAAGTGCCTCAGATTTAAGCTCTGACCATGAAGTGTTACTTCCCTTTCTAATAACTCAACACCTAATCTCTACCTTTATCACGTATCTACTAATTTTATTGGGTGTAGCATTCTTCACTTTACTAGAACGAAAAGCCCTTGGGTATTTCCAAATTCGAAAGGGCCCAAACAAGCTAGGAATCGTTGGAATCCCCCAACCACTAGCAGACGCCCTGAAACTTTTTGTCAAAGAGTGAATTACCCCCACATCTTCTAACTACTTTCCCTTTATCCTAACCCCAACAGTAATACTTGTCTTAGCGCTTAGACTATGACAACTATTCCCCTCTCTTATACTTTCATCTCAAGCCACATTGGGTATACTTCTATTTTTATGTATCTCTTCACTAACCGTCTACACAACGCTTATAGCAGGCTGATCTTCTAACTCTAAATATGCTTTACTGGGGGCCATTCGAGCCATGGCCCAAACCATCTCTTACGAAGTCACTATAACCCTGATTATTATTTTTTATCTGTTTTTGACAATACAAATAGACATGGTAAGAATTCGTCTCACTAATACATCAATAATAATAGCTATACTGTTTTTACCCCTAAGAATCATATGATTAGCAGTAATCCTTGCAGAAACAAATCGGGCCCCATTTGACTTCGCAGAGGGAGAGTCAGAATTAGTGTCGGGATTTAACATTGAATATGGCGGAGCTGGATTTGCTTTTCTGTTTATAGCAGAATATAGGAACATCTTAATGATAAGTCTCATCACCTCTTGTTTACTAACAGGTACGCTAATCCTGTCAATCCCAGTAGCCATTATTTTTTTGTGGGCTCGGGCAACCTTGCCCCGCTACCGCTATGACCTCCTAATAGCTATGGCTTGAAAGTCGTTCTTACCTTTAAGGTTAGCTATTTTAATGGCCCTAAGGTCACTCCTCTTATTTCTATAGCAAATGCTGGTAGTATAATAAGTACGATTGCCTTCCAAGCAAATAGACCAAAAATGGTCAGCATAACTATAGCTGCACTATATGTAATTACACTCATAATCATCTCAACCCTATGGACGTATATAATACTCTCAATAACTTTGCCTATACACCCCCTATCTTTAGGGATCATAGTACTTTTATTGGCTTTCCTTAACTGCACCCTTATTGCCACAATCAGCCCATGATACTCCTATATACTTTTTTTTATTTTTATTGGCGGAATACTAGTAATATTTGCATACATTGCATCTCTTTCCCCCAATATAACCTTTTCTGTAAATAACCCGCTAATACCAATCACATTAACTACCTTTTTTTTGCTTACCATAAAAAACCCAAAGCTTACCTCGAACTATCAAGCAAACACAGAACTTGCAACCAGAGTTAACGACACAACGCAAACCCTAAGATTCTTGTATATAGAAAACGGTATGTCTTGCATTATTTTACTAGCCTGTATACTTCTCTTTACTATAGTGGCAAGAGTAAAAATTTGTAAGCCAAAGGAGGGGGCATTACGCCCATTTTTTTAGCTTTTTATACTCAACTAAACAACCTAATACTAAATGACTATGCTAATAGCATCAGTGCTACACCAATCACCCTTAACAAAAAAACTAGTACAAACCTGATAGTATAGCTAATATATTCCTCAGCTACAACAACGCCGCGCAACCACAAAGGATACTGTCCATGTTGCGTAACTGAATATAAATACCATGAATAAAGTCCACTCAAAAAGGTTATAACTCCTCTTAAAAAAGCAAATGTTATAGAATACCTCAAAACAGAAATTCCAAGCATTAACTCACCCCATAAATTCAAAGAAGGCGGAGCAGCCATATTAATAGCACACATCAAAAACCAACACAAGGAAACTCCAGGAACTAACACCAATCCGCCTTTAACCAAAAATAACCTTCGAGTTCTGTAGCACTTATAGGTTTCCCTGGCCAAAAAAAATAATCCAGAAGAGCATAAACCATGAGCAACTATTATCAACAAACAACCCAGTCATCCCCAATCCGTATTTGAATAAATACCCCCCAAAACCAACCTTATATGCCCAACAGACGAATAGGCCACTAAAGCCTTTACATCGTTTTGAGCAAAACACACTATTCTAGCAACAACCCCTCCTATTAACCCAAGACAAAAAATGATAGAAATAGTCAAGGTCCTAAATAATCTTAACGTATAAAAAAACCGAATTAAGCCATAACCACCAAGCTTAAGCAAAACACCTGCTAAAATCATAGACCCCGCTACTGGCGCTTCTACGTGGGCCTTCGGTAACCATAAATGAAACCCATAAATCGGCAACTTTACCAAAAAAGCCAAAGAAGCACAAAGAACCACTAACCACCTTCACTCAAACCCTGAGAGCTTTCACCCCCAAAAAACAGACCCACCTTTAATCAAAAGTACAACAATCAAAATTAAAAGAGGAAGAGAAGCACTAACTGTATAAAGTAGCATATATTTTCCAGCTTGTAAGCGTTCTGGTTGATAGCCCCACCCTAGAATAATCAACAAAATAGGAATAAGCCTAAACTCAAACATAATATAAAAATTAAGCAGAGACCTAACGCTAAAGCAAAAAACAAGAACTACAGTTAAGGCTAAAACCCTAAAAGTAAACTCAACACGCTTATTGTCTGCCTTTTCTACATCACGTACCCTAGCTAATAACCTAAGACCGGAAACCAAAACAGTTAAAGACACAAGGCTAAAGGAAAAACTATCAACAACCAAAAACTCACCCCAACATCCAGCCAATCCCAAAGGACTAAACCACAACCCCAAACTTACCAAGAACAAAACAACACAACCCCACAAAACCCCCCACCAAAAAATCCTTTCCCCCAATCCACTTAGCAAAGCCAACAAAACCCTAACAGCTCCAAACCTAAAAATGACCCAAAACCAATCCGCCTACGTAATCACTTCCAACACTACGAACCAGAGAGACTAACACACTTAACCCAAGAGCAGCCTCACAAACCCCGAAAGCTAAAAAGATCAAACAAATACTTCTTAACCAGCCCTGAGAATAAACTAAACCAAAAATTATAATATAAACACCCAAAGTAAAAATCTCTATTCTCAACAAAGCCCCAAATAACCTCTTCCGCTGAGACATCAAACACACCCCTCCCACCATAACACTAATAGCCCCTACACCCATTATGGAAAATAACCACACTATTACTTAGATAAAGCCCTGCCAAATCCTCACTTTATATATTTCTTACTACCAAAAACTCTACTGTATTTTCCCGCACGTTTAACAATAATATACTTCTCTTCAACCATCCATCATATTACTACAGCAAAACAAATAAAACAAGCTAAAAAAACACCAATTACCAAAACCCATGACATAGGACTTAACTGAGGCATAAAAGAATGCCATAGAGGCAACTTAAGTTTGACAAACTTAAATTATATTTTAACTAATTCTTCTAACCCTTAAACCTAATCTTATTAGTGACTTATTGGATGATCGGAAGAATACAGCCCAACTAACAAGACAAAAACGTATGCTTGCAAAAACCTAACAGCAAACTCAAAAATCACATACCCCCACATGATCAAACCTCCCAACAACCTACCAAAAAATGAAATTCCATAAAAAAATCTAACAACATATTCACCAATAACATGCAACATAAGATGCCCCATAGTAATATTGGCAGCCAATCGAACGCCCAAGGTAATTGGACGAATTAAAATTCTAACCCTTTCAATCAACACAAGTAACGGAATCAACGGGGTAGGCCTTCCAGTTGGAACCAAATGACCCGCCCTTTCCTTTCAAGAAAAAGCCCAACCACTAAGAATTAAACAAAATCAAACCATTATTGCTAATACCAAAGTTAATGATAAATGACTAGTGGGACTAAACACATTTGGGATTATACCAGAAACATTTACAATAAAAATCAACACGAACAAAGAAACCTGCCCTAATGCAAACCCACCAAAGAATTTACCGGAACAACTTTTCACCAAATCTAACACCACATTTACCAACCCAAAAAACATAACACTAACACCAGAAACCCCAACCCACACTCTAATGAGAGTGATAGATAACCCCATAAATCCCCTTAATCATACAAAACTTCTAACCCTGAAGTTAGGATATACTCCAGCATCCAAAGATGAAAAAATATCTATCAACATTCTCTTCTAGCTTTTTCTACCTAAGAACCTCACCAATAAATACACAAATATAAAAAAATTCAAACTACATCAACAAAATGTCAATATCAGGCAGCAGCCTCAAACCCAAAATGATGTGAGACAGAGAAATGATGCAAATAACACCGCACCGTACACACCATAAGAAAAACTCTTCCGATCAAAACATGCAACCCATGAAATCCTGTTATTACAAAAAAAGTAGAGCCATAAATTCTATCAGCCACCCTAAAAGAAGCCTCCTGATACTCCCCCCATTGAAGAACAGTAAAATACACACCTAAAAACACAGTTAGGAGTAACCCATATAAAGCCTCCTCACGACTACCGACCATTAAACCATGATGAGCTCAAGTAACACTAACCCCCGAACCTAATAATACAGCTGTGTTTAACAAAGGAACTTTAAACGGGTTTAAGGGCATAATTCCAACGGGAGGTCACACACACCCTAATTCCATAGTAGGAACAAGCCTCCTATGAAAAAACCCCCAAAAAAAAGCAAAGAAAAAACATACCTCAGAAAAAATAAATAAAACCATCCCTCATCGAAGATTCATACTAACTCACCTAGTATGATAACCCTGATAAGTACCTTCACGGATAACATCTCGCCATCACTGTACTATAGTTAACAAAATCACTAGAACACCAAGCAATATTAAAATTGTCCCCTTCCCATGAAATCAGCTAACCAACCCAACAGTTAAAAATAACGCCCCACCTGCAGCAGTAAACGGTCACGGACTAAATTCCACCAAATGAAAAGGATTACGTAACATTTACTCTCTAATACAAAGAATTAACTATGACGATAAAACAATTTTAACAACCTGACTATTCGAATGAAAAGACGCAGGAAATCTGTTATCCTGCCACTCAAAGGACCTTCTTAAGGCCCTACCCCAAACAACAGACCGCTGAGAAACAAAAGACTCAAATAACATAAACATAAAAAGCAACACAGAAACAAAAGAAATTAACGAACCCCAGGAAGAAACCACATTTCACTTAGCGAACCTATCAGGATAATCAGAATACCGACGAGGCATACCAGCTAAGCCCAAAAAATGTTGAGGAAAAAACGTCAAATTAACCCCAACAAATATTAGAATAAAATGAACTTTACTTCAAACAGCATGAAGAGTTACACCAGAAAGCAAAGGATACCAATACCTAAAAGCCCTAAATAAAGCAAAAACAGCCCCCATTCTCAACACATAATGAAAATGCGCCACTACATAATAAGTATCGTGTAAAACAATATCCAAGGAAGAATTAGCCACAACAATACCAGTTAACCCTCCCACGGTAAACAAGAAAATAAAACCCAAAGCTCACATAACAGGAGGCTCAGTCTTATTAACAAAACCGTGAATAGTAGCCAACCACCTAAAAACCTTGATTCCAGTCGGAATAGCAATAATCATAGTAGCAGCAGTAAAATAGGCTCGAGTATCTACATCTATTCCCACAGTAAACATATGATGAGCCCAAACAATAAAACCTAATACCCCAATAGAGACAATAGCATATACCATTCCCAAGTACCCAAAAACTTGTTTCTTTCCTGCATAATGCATAACGATATGAGAAATTATACCAAACCCGGGCAAAACTAAAATATACACCTCAGGATGGCCAAAAAATCAAAACAAATGCATATACAAAATAGGATCACCACCCCCAGTTGGGTCAAAGAACGAAGTATTAAGATTTCGATCAGTAAGTAACATTGTAATAGCACCAGCCAAAACTGGCAAAGCAGCAACTAGCATAACAGCAGTTACAGTAACACCCCAAGCAAACAAAGGAATTCGCTCAGCAACCAAACCAGGAGATCGCATATTTCCAACAGTAGAAATAAAGTTGATAGCCCCCAAAATAGACGAAGCCCCGGCTAAGTGTAAAGAAAAAATAGCTAAATCTACCGAAGCCCCAGAATGAGCGACATTTCCTGCCAAAGGCGGATACACTGTCCACCCAGTGCCAACACCTCTCTCCACCAAAGATGATCTCAGCAATAAAAACAAAGCTGGTACAAGCAGCCAAAACCTTAAGTTATTCAACCGAGGAAAAGCCATATCAGGAGCACCAATTATTAAAGGAATCAATCAATTACCAAAACCTCCCATCATTATGGGCATTACCAAAAAGAAAATTATTATAAAAGCATGTGCCGTAACAATAACATTATATAACTGATCATCGCCTAACAACCTACCAGGCTGACCCAACTCAGCCCGAATTAAAAGACTTAAAGCTAACCCCACTAACCCAGACCACAAAGCCAACAACATATACAAAGTACCAATATCCTTATGATTAGTTGAACACAATCACCGCAA